ACGAAAGAATCGGTTAAATTTTTCATAAAATCTCCTCGTCTAGCTAAACTATAAAAAAGAACTCTGTCCTTTTTTTTATTCTTTTTTTTTTCAATAAAAAGAAAATTTAATTTAATAATTTATAATTTAATTTACCTATTTGGATATTTGTAAACAGAATAAAAAACCTATTCTATTTACAAATGTATTTTCCAAAATTTTTAATTTTCAATAATAATAATGAGACTTATTAGAATTAAGCTAGAATTTGAGACCAAGTTTTATGTCAATTTCAAAAAACCTCTGTTTTTCGCAACATTCCTTAAAAAAAAGTTTCCATTAAACTAAAAAGAATAAGGGGAAGGAAGAAAGCGAATCGATGTACTAATTCCCCATCCTCAAATTAGTCCTTCCCAAGGATTGTTGTCTCAATGAATAATTGTAGGAGTTAAATCTTGATAGAATTAAAAAAAAACTACGAAAAAAATACAGAATTTTTTAATTTATAGGATTAAACAAAAGGATTCGCAAATAAAAGCGCTAATGCTACAACCAGGCCATAAATTGTTAAAGCTTCCATAAAAGCCAAACTAAGCAATAAAGTACCTCGTATTTTTCCTTCTGCCTCAGGTTGTCTAGCGATACCTTCGACAGCTTGACCCGCAGCTGTACCTTGACCAACTCCAGGTCCAATAGAAGCAAGCCCAACAGCCAACCCAGCAGCAATAACCGAAGCAGCAGAAATCAGTGGATTCATGATAAGTTCCTCGCACCAAAATAAAGAAATAGTTAATGATACAATCATCCGATGAGTTAGGACTTAATTATAAGTAAGTCATCGCTAAGATTCATCCAGCCAAAAAAACCAAAAACTTAAATTGAACTAATATAATAATATTATTGAATCAAAGAATTACTTTGATATTAGTTCCTATCCACGGGATTTTTAAAAATTCATAATATATATATACGACTTTTTTATGCCATTTATTTTTTGTGAACCATTATTTGAATTCTTCGTTCTTTTTTTATCACTTTTTCAGCCAATTCACAGATAAAAAGGAAGAACTTCTAATGGAATCCCTATCTAAATCGAAATTCACAAACGTAGTGGGGACAGATTATATAGATCTTTAACTCATATATACCTAGTCAATATCAAATATCACATATACAAGTGTTTCTTACATAACGTAAACCAACTATTCTACAATTGGGCTAACAATGAATAAAAAAATAGTTAATGATGACCCTCCATAGATTCACCTATATAAGCCGCAGCTAAAGTGGCAAAAATGAGAGCTTGAATCCCGCTTGTAAATAATCCAAGGAACATGACAGGTATAGGAACCACTAAAGGTACTAAAGAAACAAGAACAACAACTACTAATTCATCGGCTAATATATTTCCGAAAAGTCGAAAACTAAGTGATAGGGGTTTTGTAAAATCTTCTAAGATGTTAATGGGTAAAAGAATTGGAGTTGGTTGAATGTATTTACTGAAATACCCTAATCCTTTTTTGCTAAGACCCGCATAAAAATAGGCTACTGATGTGAGTAAAGCTAAAGCAACCGTCGTATTTATATCATTCGTTGGTGCTGCTAACTCCCCTTGAGGTAACTGGATAATTTTCCACGGTAAAAGGGCTCCTGACCAGTTAGAAACAAAAATAAATAAAAACAGGGTTCCAATAAAGGGAACCCATGGACCATATTCTTCTCCAATCTGGGTTTGACTCACGTCTCGAATGAATTCAAGGACAAATTCAAAGAAATTTTGGCCGTCAGTTGGAATGGTTTGGGGATTGCGAACCGCTATAACTGCGGAACCTAATAAGATAGCAATTACAACCCAAGAAGTAATAAGGACTTGGGCATGGACTTGGAAACCCCCTATTTGCCAATAGAAATGTTGGCCTACTTCGACACCAGATATCTCATATAACCCTTCTTTTATTAGTGTGTTGATGGAACATGATAAAACATTCATATTGCCCTCTGACAGAAATTAAGAACTTTAAATTATTTTGATTCAAGATCCCTTTTTTACTTGATTTACTTTAAATTTATATTTGAGTTTTGGATACCAACTAAACTAATCACACAATATCCCCAGTTTTTTATCTCTTTTTCTTTTGTATGATTCAGGAAGTAGTAACCGATTTTATAAATCGAAATACAGGGAGCCCCTCCCTCAAAAAAAATTTGATTTATTTATCTTATTATTAATCAAGAATTTTGTATATAGCTAGAACGACCCTCACAAATTGCGAATACTAATTTGTTAAGAATGAATCGAATTGAAGCTATAGCGTCATCATTTGCTGGAATAGAAATATCCGCGAGATCGGGATTACAATTTGTATCGATTAAAGAAATGGTTGGAATTCCCAAAGTGATACATTCTCTAAGAGCCGTATATTCTTCTTGCTGATCGATGATGATTACAATATCAGGCAAGCCCGTCATATATTTAATCCCGCCTAGATATGTTTCCAAGCGAGATAATTGTCTCTTCAACACAGCTGCATCCCTTTTCGGAAGACGATTGAATCCCTCTGTCTTTTGTTCAGTTCTCAAGTCCCTAAACTTATGAAGTCTTTTTTCTGTAGTGGACCAATTTGTTAACATGCCGCCGAGCCATTTTTTATTAACATAATGACACCGAGCCCTTATTGCAGCCCGCGACACTAAATCAGCTGCTTTATTTTTTGTCCCGACAATTAAGAATTGTTTTCCCCTACTTGCTGCATCAAAAACTAAATCACAAGCTTCTGATAAAAAACGAGCAGTTCTAGTCAGATTTATAATATGAATACCTTTACGCTTTGCAGAAATATAAGGTGCCATTCTAGGATTCCATTTCCTAGTACCGTGTCCAAAATGAACTCCTGCTCTCATCATCTCTTCCAAATCGATGTTCCAATATCTTTTTGTCATTTCTTTTCACACTTAAAAAGGGGGTACCCCAAACTAAAATAAAAATTTGTTCCGATGGAACCTTCTCTTGTACCGGGGATGGCCATTTATGCATGAGCCAAGACATTATTTTGTATTCATTATTATCTTTATTAGTGTTAACAAATTACCAAAGCAAATTACTACAGCAAACAAAAAAAATTAAATTCAAAATAGGAACCCGCTATTAGGAATTATTAAATCTTAGAAAAGTCAGATTTTGAAAGAGAAGAGTCACAAAATTCCTTGTGGTAGAATAAAATATCTCTCGTATCTCCCTCGAATAAAGATAAATTCTTTGTTTTTTTTTCCAAAAGAATGTTGGTATGTTGCCGTGAACAATGTAACAATCCTTTGTTGAATCCGGTCCCGGCGGGGATCACCCCCCCTAGAACAACATTTTCTTTCAGACCTTTCAACCAATCGATACGACCCCGAAGAGCAGCTTTTGCTAAAACTCGAGCTGTTTCTTGAAAACTTGCTTCGGATATAAAACTTTGAGTATTCAAAGATGCTCGAGTTATTCCTAATAAAACGGCTCGATAACAGATTGCTTCTTCTAAAGCACGCCCCGTACGTTCTGCTCGTAACAATCCAATCAGTTCTCCAGGTAAAAAAACATTAGACATTCCCTCTTCTGAAACCAAAACTTTTGATGTTATTTGACGTACAATAATTTCGATATGCCTATTATGAATATGCACCCCCTGGGATCTATAAACCTTTTGAATCTTATTAACCAAAGAAATACGACTTTGCACTATAGTTAGCTCAGCACCAATCAAGAATCCCCAAGGAATTCCAAGAATTCTTGTTATACACTTGTTCCAACCCTTAATCCGCTTTTCTAAGTTCAGCGATATTGAATCAATCGAGCGGACTTCTAACACTTGTTCTACTTTTGGAAGACCTTGTGTTATATCACCGGATCTCGATTTTTCATATATAAATGTAACTAATGTATCCCCTTCGTAAAGAATTTCTCTGTAATGCCCATGAACTTTTGCTCCCGGAGTAGCCAAGTAGGGCTTAGCGGATCTTATTACTACAGAATCCCTTTGAACAATTAAAACTTGACCCGATTTTAGGTGTGGTTCTTTTTTGGCTATACATACATTTTCACAAAAAAATTGTCCAAGACTAATTATTGTGGACGTTTCCTCACAATAATTATGATGATAATTTTGATGAAGAAAATACCAATTCAATTTTAATGGATTCAAAACAACGTTACTGTATGGATCTAGATTAAAAAATCTTCCATTTTCATCGATTAAATAAGAGTTAATTACTTGAAAAATATATTTTAAGTTATCAAGTTGCAAATATTTAATTACCGAGATCTGATTATAAGTTAGTAAAGGCAAAAATGAATAAAAATTCGAAATTTGAATGGCTGTTCCTAAGGGGCCCGACGAATTTTTAATTGTAATTAGAGGATTTTTTTTTATTGATTGGTTTATAACATTGTGATATTTTACATGATTGAATGGACCAATTCTAAAACAATTAGATGATGATAAAATTAACAAAGATTGGGATTCCTTATTTCTATTTAAGAACATACGAATAGTTCCGTTATTTTGTCTAAGCGATTGTTGAAGAATGCCAGCCTTGGGAAAAGTCGAATAAAACGGATTCATGTGATCTGCAGAGATCAATCCCGAATCTGTCGGATTATTCCTTTTTCTTATATACGAAATATGGGATTTCACTAAGCCAATTCTTATGAAATCTCGAATCAAACCCTTTGTACTTACTTCAACAAAGAAAGCTCGGACCTCCTCGAGGGAAGAATTTTTGTTGTCTTGGTCCCAATTCAAGACTAAACAAGTTCGAACCAATTGAATACTTGTGTCAGAAATTCCTCGAGTTGGTTTTCCATTTCCATAAAGGATATAGTTGAAAACTCGAAGTTGAATATTATCCTTTTCCCGAAAGAGATCTTGTGGAAAGAGTGTTGCCAAATTTATACTGTCCGCTATCTCATAGGTGGCTACGGGCCGCACCAAAACAAAAAACTTTTTCTTGGTTGGTGTGATCCGTTGGACATAAATCCAATTTTTAAATTTTTTGGATTCCTTAGAGTTTGTTTTTCCCCTTCCTGGTGGTATCAAGATGCCACTGTGTCGGGATATCTTATCTGTCTTGTCCGGAAAATGGATATCCCCCGAAAATATTTTTAGTTCAATCCTTTTTTTTTTTCTCTCCACTCGGATCAACCCGCCGACTTGGCTTCTTATATTTAAAGTGAGTCGTGTATCGACTCCAATGATACTATAGTTCTGTACCATTATGGTAGAGGATTCGGGTAAAATATGCACTTCTTCGGGAATGAAAAAAAAGCGATCTACTTTCATTTCGTATTTTGTCTTAAATTTTTGGACTCCTCGATACTCAATCATATCCTCTTTTTGGATGATTGAGTCCGCCTTTAGAGTCCCATATTTAATAATCCCGGAACTCTTTCTTCTGTATCTAGGATCATCAAAAAAAGCAAAAATACTATTTCTACGGAAAATACCATTTATGGGTATTTCTATTGAGATACCTGAATGCGGTATGAATTCTTTCTCTTGCTCTTGAATCGATTGGAATGGAATGAAAAATCTATTTCTTCGCCTTTTTGCTAATAAATCCGAGTTCTCATTAAAAATATCAGAATATATGAAATTATAATGACTAGTACCTGCGATTCCATTCAATTCTGAATAATCGGGAATCTCGGATTTTTTTTTATCATAAAAATCCGAACTAAAAAATTTTTGGCTCGCTTGATCGTTATTCCCTGAGAGGCTAGAAATAGATTTTCTTTCGATGGAAAGAAAGGGTATGTTCATTTGATCTTGATCTTTGTGGATCGAAAAAAGAATTAGACTAGATCCGCATGAACCTCCTGATAATATCCATAAATGACTTGTTTTTGGTAAGAGATGGACATTACTATATGTAAATTCGGGTGCATGGGACACATCAGTACTCCAGTGCATTTCGCCCTCTGAGTCAGAATAAATATATTTTCTAACCCTCTCTTTAAAATGAAAAGTATATGTTCCCTCGCGAATCTCAGCAATCACCTGTTCTGATTCCACATATTGATCATTTTGAACTAAAAGAAAACTTTTTGGTGGAATAGTCACGCTATGTATAATATCTTCGCTCTCAATAATTACAGACAAGTCTATATAACATAGAAAGGCAGGATGCCCGTGACGTGTACGTGTAGGATGAACCAAATCCTCATTGAATTTTATTTTTCCATTATAAGGGGCTCGTACATGTTCGGCAGTACCTCCTGTAAATACTCCGCCAGTATGAAAGGTTCTTAATGTTAGTTGAGTCCCCGGTTCGCCAATAGATTGACCCGCAATAATACCTACAGCTTCCCCCAATTCAACTAGGTCACCATGAGTGGGGCTCCGACCATAACAAAATCGACAGATCCAAGACGTACTCCGACAAGTAAAGGGAGTTCGAATAGATATTGATTGTGTTCCAAAGGTTATTAATCGGTTGACAAGTCCAATCCCAAGATCTTGATTTCGAAAGGCGACACATCGGGAACCTATGTATATATCGTCTGCTAAGACACGACCAATTAATGTTTGAATAAAAATTCTTTCTGACATCATCCGATTTTTATTTCGAGGACTCACAGAAATCCCTCGGATAGTGCCACAATCTGTTCTACGTACAACAATATGTTGAACTACTTCAACAAGTCGACGCGTAAGATATCCAGCATCTGATGTGCGTACAGCAGTATCTACAACTCCTTTACGGGCTCCATAGCAAGAAATAATATATTCTGTTAAAGATAGTCCTTCGCGTAAATTGCTTTGAATAGGTAAATCAATCATTTGTCCTTGGGGATCCGACATTAATCCTCTCATACCTACTAATTGATGTACTTGAGATGCATTTCCCCTAGCCCCCGAAAAAGACATCATATGGACTGGGTTAAAAGGGTCCGTCATCCTAAAATTAGGATTCATTTCTTGTCGCAAATATTCACTTGTAGCATACCATATCTCAATAGATTGGCGTAATTTTTCTACCGCATGTACATTCCCATAATGATGGTGTTTTTCCAAAATCAAACTTTGTTGTTCAGCATCTTGGACAAGCCAGCCCTTGGAAGGTATCGTTAAAAGATCATCAATTCCTAATGAAATGGATGTAGCAGTGGCTTGCTGGAAACCTAGAGTCTTTACTTGATCTAGGATGTGTGATGTATATGCCATCCCGAAGTGATCTATTAATCGGCTAATAAGTCGTTTAATAGCAGTTCCATCTATCACTTTATTGTGAAATACCAGATTGGCCCGTTCCGCCATAAGTACCTCCATATTCTGCTGAATGGGATTCGACAATGAGTTTGAGTCAATGATTGCAAAACTTCCTTTTCTCGATCTTGATTTGCGTAGAATTTTAGGTCAAGAACTATGCTACGGTCCGAGTTGAATCGGAGAGGTCTGAATTCACACGGGTGTCCTAGAATTACTTTTTTTTAATACCATATTATTAGGTATCATACGAACAGGCTTGAGAAAAACCTTGTAT